GTCCTATTTAAAAAGGATTCCTTCTTCCTTTCTTTTCAACTCATTTCTCTCTTCTAATCTATTTCTTTTCTGGCTCGGCTATCCCATTTAGCCGAGCCATTTCCTTTTATGCTACTCAGCCGGGCAAAACCAATAAAAAAAAGAAACGCAACAAATCTATTCGCCGAGAAAAGGAGAGAGAGGGATTCGAACCCTCGATAGTTCTTTGTTTCGAACTATACCGGTTTTCAAGACCGGGGCTATCAACCACTCGGCCATCTCTCCGAAAGAAAATTTCTATTTTCTTTTTATCCCATATTTGATTTTTATTCCACCCAATAGAACCCGAACATGGACATATGAGTTGATACCATTACTATCTATAGAAAGATATCGGGTGTAAATCTATAGGTCTATCTATCTGTATATAGTCTATCTATCTGTATATATATAATACAGATGCATGATCCAGCAAGCATGCCCCCTGTTTTGTAAAGTAAAAAAAATGACCCTCGGTTCCGTGCCCGAATAAAGCGACAAGGGGTGGTAATAAGTCATATAGAATCAATGGTGGATTCATGGTAAAATCTTTCCATGATGCATTTTTTTTCTTTTTGGCTGATAATGATAAAGATATCAAATGGTATAATTCTTTTGTTGGTAGATTGGAGGATTAGAAACATGACTATTGCTTTCCAGTTGGCTGTTTTTGCATTAATTGCTACTTCATTAATCTTACTGATTAGTGTACCTGTTGTATTTGCTTCTCCTGAGGGTTGGTCGGGTAACAAAAATGTTGTATTTTCCGGTACATCATTGTGGATTGGATTAGTCTTTCTGGTGGGTATCCTTAATTCTCTCATCTCTTGAACCTATTCGTTCTAGATCCAAAAATGAAATGACCCCTCCCTCCGAATTCCTTCAGGTTGTGAGACACATTAAAATTCAATATAAGTCCCAAAAATGCAAATAACGAAAAAGAAAAAATTAGAAAAATTAAAAGTAGAGGGAGGGGACAAACTTTTGTGTATTTGTATTGTAAAAATATGTAAAAATGGAAAATAATAAAATTGAAATAAAAAATATACTAAATACATATTTAGTTATTAAGTATCTATTATAAGACGTTTTGAAATAAGAATTATCTAAATATTATATAAATAAATAATATAAATATATATATAATTATATATAATGCGGATATGGTCGAATGGTAAAATTTCTCTTTGCCAAGGAGAAGATGCGGGTTCGATTCCCGCTATCCGCCCAGGATAATGGGTAAATATATTAAATTCAATCTATTTTATATATATTTAATAGATAAAGCATTAATTAAGTTAAGTATATAAGTATAGTTGACCGCAGTAGTCTAGTGGTTCTACTCTTCCCTTTCTTTTCCTCCCACCCCCCCAAAAAAAACGGTAATTAATTATTCGGTTTTTTTGTCGAAAAAAATGTTGCGGAGACGGGATTTGAACCCGTGACCTCAAGGTTATGAGCCTTGCGAGCTACCACGCTGCTCTACCCCGCGATGAAGAGACGAACTGAGAATTAATAGACAAACAGGGATTGAATGCGCCCCTCTACCATATCTGTACAAATAGAATAGTCCATTTATACAGAATGGTAAAGAGGACCCTCTATGATCGATGATCATAGAAATTAATAGAAAAATGAAAGGACATTTTAATCCTTACCAACTTGATCTTGTTGCCCCGGGCAACAAACATGCATGAACCATTTCGCGAAGTACGTGTCCGGATAACCCAAAGTCTCGATAGTTAGCTCTCGGTCTTCCGGTCGAAAAACAACGTCGATGAAGGCGTGTAGGTGCACTATTACGTGGTGGAGATTGTAACTTTCCATGAATTTCCCATTTCTCGCTCAACGACGGAACTTTGCTTATTTCTTTTTTTGAGGATCGACGAATCAAATGATATTTTTTTTCCAATTTTTGTCTCTTCTTCTCCCTCTGAATCAAACTTTTTCTTGCCATAATGGTTCAATTCCTATTAGTATCAATGATACAAGTCAGATCCTAGATGTAGAAATATAAGAAGGTAGATCCCTTCTCCATTGAAAGAAATGATATTCTCGCGGATACACCCCCTAAAATAAAGAATTAACCAAACTTGCCCGATGTAGAGGCAATCAAGAAAGCTGCATAAGTAAATATATAACCGACAGAAAAGTGGGCTAATCCAACTAATCTCGCTTGTACAATAGAAAGAGCGACCGGTTTATCTCTCCATCGAATCAAATTAGCTAAAGGTGTGCGTTCATGAGCCCAGGCTAAAGTTTCAATCAATTCTTGCCAATACCCCCGCCAGGAAATTAAGAACATAAATCCAGTAGCCCAAACAAGATGTCCAAATAAGAACATCCACGCCCAGACCGATAAACTATTCATTCCAAAAGGGTTATATCCATTAATAAGTTGGGAAGAGTTTAACCATAGATAATCTCTTAACCATCCCATCAAATAAGTGGAAGACTCATTAAACTGTGAAACGTTACCCTG